AAAAATACCAAGTAGAAAAAAATATCAGATTGAATCAATAATCAATAATAAGTAACTAGAATAAAAAAGGGAGGATTCCTTGGTTATTACTTATTAGTATTCAACTAAAACCGACCAATTGAAGGAACTCCCAGAATTTTATATTTCTAGGATCAAGCAACTCGAGTTTTGTCGTTCTAGAACATGAGATTTTATAGAAGCAATGAAAAATAGATATGAGTAGAATCCAAAAAAGGAAAAAAGTATATATATAAATACAAAAATTTATATAATAATTACTATCCCTTTCTATTTCTTTATTTCCTTAATTCAATTTTGTTTGAAAGGAGAAAAAAGAAAACTACGACTAGTCAGGAATTGCGAAGAAACATCGTAAGTAACAATAGTGCAAATTCCGGGTGACTGGATCGCCCCGGCAGTGGGGTTGCTCTAACTCAGATGACCCCGAGAAGCGCAGCACTCCAATAACTGATCCTTTTGTAGGTGATGGGGCAGAGCGGTCCCAGGCCTCTCTTGGCAATAGTTTCCCTTTCTTCTTATCTTCTGGGTGGGAGAGGTCACCGAATTAGGATATCACTACTAGCACGGACTGCGCAGGAAATTTATATCCTATTGATGTCTCGGCGCTTTCATTATCCTTTTCTTTATTTTTGCTTTCCCTTCTTGATCTCCAAGTCTTTAAAAAATTGAATAGGAACTATGTATGTTAAGCACATGTTGCAGCCAAATGGGCTTGTAGGAACATGATTTCTGGATGCTGGGAGATGGACAGACCAGACTGCATAAAACTACTGGAATGGAAAGAAAGAGAGGAGAAGAGCTTACTTATAAGCAAAAAGGGATGAGGGAGCTGGTATACTTGGGGCACATCATCGGCTCATCCGGAGTCAAGATAGATCCTGAGAAGACGAAGTCTGTCCGGGAATGGTCAACCCCCAAGTCGCTGGCGGAGGTAAGGAGTTTCCTCGGCATGACCAACTACCTCCGCACTAAAGATTCATAAAAAATGACTCCCGGCTGATCTTACTCGGGGCCCAGAAAAGAAAACAGACCTTTCGAGATGGGGAGAGGATCCAGAGCGTGCGTTCCAGGCACTTAAGGAGAAAGTCTGCGAAGGACCGGTTCTGGCCATGCCAGACGTTCAGAAGCCGTTCGAAATCAAGACGGACGCTTCTGCTCATGCTTTGGGAGCCGTGTTATGGCAAGACGGCCGAGTGGTCGCGTACCACAGTGAGATGTTCAATACAGCCCTCTTAAACTTTCCCACATACGAGAAGCAGATGTCCAGCGGCGATGGGTGTGTGTGCTCTATGCAGCACGTCGAAGCCGTCCAACAGGAAGTTGGGGCTTTATCAGCCCAATACCTTCTTGGCCATGGGAAAAGCATCACCATAGATTTCGTAGGACGATTGCCCTATCTCTTAAGGGGGGGATAACGGAGTTTTTGTCGTAGTCGACCTTTCGGATTCAGTAAGATGGCCATTTTGTACCAGGTCGATGCGCTGGCCGAATTCTGCTTTTAAAATGTAGTGGTATAATGATGTCTTTCTAAAAAAGATGCTGCAATCTTCAATCATCGTTCATCGAGCGCTTTCTCTCATCTGCCTTCTATGTATGCCTTTGTGGTCGTTAACGGGAGCAAATGAAGAGGAGCACAGCACCCCCCGCACGAACAAACATAACTTCCCCGTAGGTCGTTATACCAATCAATCGATTGGGCCGGAATTTACAGAAACCTACGTTTGTCAATTGATCGTTAGCAATCGAAAGTGGAACTCAGTCCTGGGGAATTCTAAAGATAGATGTGCCAGATCGAAACCTTCTTCATTATTGGAACAAGATCGCTTCACAAAGCTAGGAATTTCATCAAGAGCTAGAAGGTCCGTACCCATTAATTTGTGTTTGGAGACATCTTCTTCTCAAGACTTATTTTCCCTCCTCTCAGAGGTGGAATTCATCCTCAACTGGATCAGACCAATATGCTAAGCACAGCCAACTCTTGTTCTCTAAGAAAAAAAGGTGCTCAGACAAGGCACTCGCCGAGTGCTGATGCTCTCATGCTTTCAGGCGGCGGGATTTCGCTTCTTTCTATAAGTCTAAGAGCCGGAGACAAAACCCCGGCCGGCTAGTCTCTTTCTGGGCTGAGTCAGGAGGGTCAAAGATCATGTCGAGTGCGAGCTGGGGGTGAAGGCCAAAGGTTATTGGTTTTGTAATGAATGGGATTAGACTTGGCCAGCGCGAGGAAAATCCTTCTAGCACTTGGAGCGACTCTGTGGATCTGGCATCAATAGCTGATCCTGTCTGATCAGAGCACCGGTTCCGGCATCGGGAGTGGATTCGATAAGAGTCATAGCGGAGTCGAGAACTAGCAGCTAGCTACTTTACTTTAGGTCGAGGTTCTGAAAGAAAGACAGAGCTACTTGCCTTAGCCTTAGAAAATAAAGAAAATAAAGAAGGTGGGGAACGAACATAAGGTTTGGAATGGAAAGGTTGTATCAGGTATAAGGTTTGTAGGATAGAAGAGTAACTCAAAGAAAGGAAGTGAAGCAATCGCTATTAGTTCGAGTACGAGATATGTAAGCCTTGATCAGACAGAAGACTCAATAATCGTTAGCCTCTCCCCCGATTCGACAGATCGAAGAAGCATACCACCTACCTGGGAATCAAAGACAGTGTCCTTTCTATCCTCTGCTCTAGCCCTTATCTTACATGCCCGGTCTTTAAGGTCTCCTAATCTGGCTGCTGGTGCAGGCTTCTACCTGGCTGGAGGGGAATGAGTTGATTCCTGCAAATCCAGCCGAAGTGCTTCCTTCATCGTCTCAAGTAGGGGATTAGGCCCTCGAAGACACTGGAAATCCCCAGAGGCTGTCTTCGAATCAGGAAGTACCAGCAGATAATGAAGTAGGTCTGGTCACTCGAGCATAATTTATGGCCATGTTAGATAGAAATCACCAGGCCGTAAATGAGTACTTCGATAAACAGATTCAAGAAATGACCGATAGATAAAAACGAGAAACTGAACGAATATAGGAGTCATGGAGGCGTAACTGCAGCAGTTAGCTCTACTCTAAAGGTAGTTCCGTTCTCCTCGGATGAGAATCCGTAGCTGTTAGAATAGTAGTAGCGGTGTGACTGTGACTTTCTTCTTTCAAAGACTGCTTGACTTGGCTAGAAAGGTAGTGAGTGCATTGATGCAGAGAAGTTGGAATATAGTCAGTGTGCCACGAGTGACTCCTTTTGTTGTCGATTGATTTGACTCTGTCTCCTTCCACTCTCAGGAAGGATCAGATACAGATTCTCTCGTCCTGGTGGTTTGGGCATAGATCGGATTTGCCTTCTACGACGGCTAGTGAAATCATAAAGAGTGCGCTCCCCTTGGGCATGAAGCCATTGGATCAGGGCATCCAATCACAGGCGAAAGGTATTCATTCGGAGTTCTTCCCCGGCAAAGCAAAGTCCTTACTTTGACTTAGATTTATCCGAATCAAGTCAAGGCGATGAAGCAGGCTCAAGGCCAAGGGAAATCTCTTTAGGAAAGCAAGTAAACTGCCTATCTAGTATTTAGCTATTCTTGCAAAAGTAGTATAAGTAAACTACCTTTATCTAATTCTCTTCAGGTAAGCCCTGGCCAACATGGGGCTTTAGGAGCCACCGAGCAGTTGTCAGATAAATTTTTGTTTGTATGCTGTGTTTTTGAGCCTGTATGGTTGCTCGCGAGTTGGGAGCAGGAGACCGCCTTTAAGAGAAAGAAGGTCTACTGGCCCGGTACGGTGTGGTTTTGTTGGATTTCTCCCTTTCACTGGCCCGATCCTGAAAGACTCCCCCATAAAAGAGAAGGTTATCCGCTTATCCGCTGTTTAAGCTCGAAATCTGAACTTTCACAACCACCAACAGGAAGACAAGTCAGTCAGTATGGGATCAAAAAAAGCCTTTTTTAGGTGTATGCTCCTACACCAGTTACTACAACAGCCAATATACTTTTTGATGGATTTTTGTTCTTTTTCATACTACCCAGCTAAGAGATTCGGTTGTTTAACCTGAGGCAATGAAATTGATCTCGAAAGCTTTAGTCTTTCACCCCCTAGATAAAATCTCTATGACTCTTAGGAAGGGCAAGAAAGATTCGTTTGAGACATAAAAAGCAAGAATGAATAGCAAGGTGCGGAGCGGCAGTCTTAATGGCAAGGAATGAATAGAAGCCAATTCACCTTTAAGCTAATTACCCGGATAAAAAGAGTATGTTTGAAGGAATTATGTAACTAGAAGGGAGGAGTTCATACCTGGAAAACTCAGACATGCAAAGAGCATGCCTACTGTAAATAAGCTCTTCCTAAACATAAGCTCTACTTTCTCTCTCTTGCGGTTGCATCTTGTCTAGCAGGTGAGGAAAGCCTCTTCTATCTATTTATTTGAAAAAAGTTATTCTGCTTCTCACTCTAGAACGACTCCAACCCCTTTGGATAGAGACATTTTCGAGTGATCGGAAATTGCTCACTGTGGGATGGATAAACTGAAAAGAGAGTCAAAGAGATCACCTTAGTTAGTACACTCGAATCCTCATCAGAAGGAAAGGAAGAGTGGGCAGCCGCTGCTCCTTACTTAGTCAGTCTCAAGGGGCTTGCCTAAGCTTCAATCTATGATTCAATTCCTGTAGAATCAACCTAGGTTCGTGCTGCTCTCTCAACGAGGTTTATTGCCAACGATGCTCGAACGTATGTGAGAGGTATTATATTATATAAGAGAAGATGTGTGCCGGGGCGAACCGCAGAAGAGAGATTCTTTAAGACTAAAAGCTAGGGTGCGACCAGCTTCTTGCCTATCTACTCTTTCTTTACAGCCCTACGGCAAGTAAGCGGCAAGTAAGAAAAGGTTGCCTACTGCCTGGAATAGCCCTAAAGTAGCTATTGTAGCCCTACGGCAAGTGTAGCTAATGCAGGCTAAGGTGCAAAAATAAAATATCGTAAGAAAGAAATTAATTCTCAAGCTCTTCTCCTCGGTCGATTAGGTTTATGATATATTGTTCTCTGTCTCGGTATTCGTTCTTGAATCATTTGTATCCCGCTCCCGGGTTGTTTAGCACGCAATCCGTCTTTGTCAAAACAGCTGTTCGGTTACGCAATCTTGGGCTTTGCACTTACTGAAGCTATTGCCTTGTTTGCGTTAATGATGGCTTTTCTGATTCTATTCGTATAACTTGTCCATCGGAGTAGAGGAATGGTTAACTCATCAGACTCATGATCTGAGGATTGTAGGTTCAAATCCTGCCTCCGAGAAGTAAGCTTGTTGAAAGGCAAGCCCGTTCTTGCTTTTATTCGCTGCGTCTGGCAAGGGATTACACGAAAGAAGAGAGTGCGGTCACGTAGCTAGCCCCAATCGAAAGCTTAGGTCGGAAGACTTTAGTGAGTAAATCGGAGACGGATTGAATCGCCTGGCAAAACTAGACCTATAGCTCCTAGTATTTCTCAGAATCACTAGCCGGATGCAGCAACAGAAAGCACATTCCGGCAGGAAACAAAAAGAGTGTAGCGCAAGTTCCGCTAGAAGATAGGTTTCAACTTGTTTTGGTTGAAAGGATATGAAAGCCTGACTAATCACCCTATACTCGAGGACAGCTGTTCAACGGCAATCCACTTCATCATGAAAGAGCGGTTCCATCGGTTGATTGCTGGGAATGGAGTTGCTGTATCCGATGCTGCTGACAGAGCAGAAAGTATAACGTTGGGTGATGATGGGACTAAGACTGCTTTATCATCTCCTAGAAGGCAAGAAGGCTAGAGGGCTAGTCCTTATAAGACATCACCTTCCCCATGCTATTCCATCGCGCTCTCCTATATCTTCTCTAGCTCCATTTCCATCATCTGCATCTCCTGGGATGGATAAGGAATACTGCTAGAAGGAAGACGGCAGAAGGCTCTTCACTCTCCCCAGACGTAAGTGGAACCGATTTACACAGAAAGACTACTAGTTTTCATATCCAGAGGAAGGGACATAGCCATATTTTTGTCCAATAGCAGAGATTGCTAAACCCAGCGGATGTGGCGGAATTTTTCCTTGTGCGGTATCAGTAGCTTTGTAAGAAGCCGGAGCTCTCTCTGGCACTGATGTAGATGGTGACTTAAACGTAGCTGGATTTTTGAATGATATGGCTACGTTGCTGGCACTGAAACTAGAACTAATGGAGACAGAGCTGGTCTAGTAGCCGATTCCCTCCCGTCCAAAGACTTGTTGATGCGTAGTTCGATTGGTCTCTGAAAGCTTCCCTGTTGGAGCTAGATGAAGGAGAAGCGGTAATTGGAGACGCTTGAGGAAATAGGTATTGAATCCACATACTGAGCCAACAAAGGAACCTCATCTCCGGAAGGATATGATAGGAACATATCTGAGTAGGATCCTAAGTATCCTACTGCGTGGTACAGGAAGGGACCTACCACTGACCTTCCTTATGGCGCATTCTTCTCTTTCAAAAAGCTTTGGTATCGCTATTTTCAGCCTTTCCAGTGCCCAATCTTTCTCTGCTGAATCGATTGTTGTTACACGTGTCACGGGGTAAGATAAAACCCCTCGCTCCTGATCAGCTAAGCCCGACTACTGTGAGACCTTCGGTTTGCTCTCTCGACATCTTTATTCTAAATAGTTAGGAAATCCACGTGCAAATGATCGTACTCTCCTACTCTACTTTTACATTACTACCAACTAGAACTTGCAACTACATAAATGCAAACTCAATTGTAATCTTCAACTCGATTCACAAAAATGGAGGACTCACAAGTTACCTTGCCTATGAGAGTATAAAAAATGATCCAAGATTTATGTTTATGGCAGTGTACGTCACTCCCCGACACCGATGCTTGTCAAATATTGGCTTCCATTGGTGAAAACAACTCCATTCATATGTTAAAAATTCTTTTTCAAGAACCAAAAGTATAAATGTGTTTATTAAAGCACAGCTGCTTCCCGAAAGGCCCCAAAAAAGCCCTTATAGACGCATTTGGGGCTAGACAGATACAATATTGACTTCAAGGCGTCATAGACGTTGGATCTGCGCCCAGCAGTTGCGACTGCAACAAAAAACTAAAGAAGATCAACTCGGCTTTCTCCTTTACTTCTCCAAATTTGCCTTTTAGAGCTTCAAGCCTGGGATTTAAGGCATCTTTTATCGATCTTTCGGGGAGGATCTACTCGGGGGAGATAGAATTATTGCAATAATATACATACTGAACAGTAGGCGTTAAGTAGCTTTCAATAGCTATCTTTCTTCAAAAGCCTGTGAAAAAACTGCTATTACGATTAAATCAAAGATTCGCTAATATTTACATTCTGAGCTCTTAAAAAAAGAGGAAGGCTATGATCAAACAATCTCTCTTGTTGCGGCAATCTTAAGCTAAATAGGCGAATATTGCAGCTCTGACTTCCTAACTAGGCAAGTTAGGTATGTAATAACTCGACTGTAAAAAGGGTACGGGGTCGCTCGACCAGCAGGAGAGGCATTAGTAGAATTAT